CTTTTGTTTCATTTCTTCTGGAACAATCACAAACACTTTTTTGATTATGGATCTACTACCAGAAATTCAATGCGTAATCTCAGCATTCAATGTGTATTCCTGAATAATCTCATTTTTCAATTATTCAACCATTTCATTTTACCAAGTTCAACGTTAGTCAGATTAGTCAACATTTATATGTTTCGATGCAACAACAAGATGTTATTTGTAACAAGTAGTTTTGTTGGTTGGTTAATTGGTCACATTTTCTTCCAGAAATGGGTTGGATTGGTATTATTCTGGATACGGCAAAATCATTCTATTAGATCGAATGTACTTATTCGATCTAATAAGTACCTTGTGTCAGAATTGAGAAATTCTATGGCTCGAATCTTTACTATTCTCTTATTTATCACCTGTGTCTACTATTTAGGCAGAATACCGTCGCCTATTGTCACTAAGAAACTGAAAGAAACCTCAAAAACGGAAGAAAGGGGGGAAAGTGAGGAAGAAACAGATGTAGAAATAGAAAAAACTTCCGAAACGAAGGGGACTAAACAGGAACAAGAGGGATCCACCGAAGAAGACCCTTCCCTTTGTTCAGAAGAAAGGGAGGATCCGAAAAAACTACATGAAAAAAAAAAGAGGCAAGAAAATTGGAAGTTAGAAATACTTAAAGAGAAAGAAGATAAAGATCTCTTCTGGTTTGAAAAACCTCTTGTGAATCTTCTTTTCGACTATAAACGATGTAATCGTCCATTGAGATATATAAAAAATTTCTTTCAAAATGCTATAAGAAATGAAATGTCACAATATTTTTTTCACGCATGTCCAGTTGATGGAAAACAAATAATATCTTTTACATATCCACCCAGTTTGTCGATTTTTTTGCAAATGATGCAAAGAAAGATGTCTTTGTGTACAACAGAAAAACTATCCCCGGAAGATCTGTATAATCATTGGGTTTATACCAATGAACAAAAAAGATACAGCTTGAGAAATGAATTCATAAATCGAATAGAAGTTCTAAACAAGGGATCTCTTACTATGGATGTGCTTGAAAAAAGGACCAGATTGTACAATGAAATGAAACTACAAGAATGCTTGCCTAGAATGTATGATCCTTTTTTAAACGGACCATATCGTGGAACAATCAAAAAAGTGTATTCACACTCAATGAGTGATGTCTCAATCACTTCGACAGAAGATTCCATAGAAATGATTTGGATAAATAAGATTCATGATATGCTTCCTACTGATTACCAACCCTTGGAACATAAAATGCATGCATTTAATGGAGAATCCTTATCGACAGACATTGGTCATTTCTTGACCCCCGTCGGTGAATTAGCTAGGAAACCATCAACAGGCTTTAGTCTGAGTTTAAAAAAACTTGCTTTAATATTCAAACAAAGAAGATTTGATTCAGAAAATCAAAAAAAATGTTTGAAATTTCTATTCGATGCAATTACAACTGATCCAAATAATCAAACAATTCAAAAAAAATCTATTGGAATAGAAGAAATAGGTAAAAAGATTCCTCAATGGTCATACAAATTGACCGATTCTTTGGAAGAGCAGGAGGAGGAAAATGAAGAAGAATCACCAGAAAATCGTGGGATTCGTTCAAGAAAAGCCAAACGTGTGGTAATTTATACTGATAAGGATCAGAATGCCAATACTCATACTAGTACCAGGACTAATAGTGATCAAGCAGAAGAGGTGGCTTTGATACGTTACTCGCAACAATCAGATTTTCGTCGGGATATAATCAAAGGATCCATGCGCGCTCAAAGACGTAAAATAGTTACTTGGGAAATGTTTCAAGCAAATGTACATTCCCCACTCTTTTTGGACAGAATAGACAAAACTTTTTCTTCTTTTGATATCTCCGGAATAATGAATCTATCTTTTAGAAATTGGATGGATACAGGACCGAAATCCAAAACTTCGGATTCTGAAGAGGAAGAGGCAAAAGAAAAGGAGAAAAAAAGGGAAGATAAAAAAGGGGAAAATGAACGGATAGCAATAGCAGAAACTTGGGATACTATTATATTTGCTCAAGCAATAAGAGGTACTATGTTAGTAACCCAATCGATTCTTAGAAAATACATCATATTGCCTTCATTGATAATAGCTAAAAACCTCGGCCGTATGTTATTATTTCAATTCCCCGAGTGGTATGAGGATTTGAAGGAGTGGAATAGAGAAATGCATGTTAAATGCACCTATAATGGTGTTCAATTATCAGAAACAGAATTTCCGAAAGACTGGTTAACGGACGGTATTCAGATCAAAATCCTATTTCCTTTCTGTCTGAAACCCTGGCGCAGATCCAAACCACGATCCCATCATAGAGATCCAATGAAAAGGAAAGGGAAAAAAGAAAATTTTTGTTATTTAACAATCTGGGGAATGGAAACTGAACTACCTTTTGGTTCTCCCCGAAAACAGCCTTCCTTTTTTGAACCCATTTATAAAGAACTCGAAAAAAACATTAGAAAAGCGAAAAAAAAATGTTTTCTAGTTCTAAGAGTTTTCAAAGAAAAAACAAAACAGTTTATAAAGGTCTCAAAAGAAAAAACAAGATGGATTCTCAAAATAGTTCTATTTTTAAAAATCAAAATAAAAGAGTTTGCAAAAGTAAATCCCTTTTTTTTATTTGGATTCAAGAGAGTATATGAACCAAATGAAAATAGAAAAGATTCCATAACCATAATCAGTAATAAAATTGTTCCTGAATCAACCCTTCGAATTAGATCCCTGGATTGGACAAATTATTCGCTGACAGAAAAAAAAATGAAAGATCTGTCCGATAGAACAACCCTAATCAGAAATCAAATAGAAAGGGCTGCAAAAGACAAAAGAAAAGTATTTCTATCTCCAGATATAAATATTAGTCCTAACGATACAAGTTATGGTAATAAAAGATCGGAATCGCAGAAACATATTCGGCAGATATTAAAAAGAAGAAGTGACGGATTTTTTTTCATACGTAAATGGCACTATTTTCTGAAATTTTTCAGTGAAAGAATATACATGGATATTTTTCTATGTACTATTAATATTCCCAGAGTCAATGCACAACTTTTCCTTGAATCAACAAAAAAGATTATCGATAAATACATTTACAATGATGAAAAAAATAAAGAAGGGATTGATGAAATCAATCAAAAAAAAATGCACTTTATTTCGACTATCAAAAATTCTCTTTCTAATATCAGCAATAATAAATCACAGATTTCTTGTGACCTATATTCCTTTTCCCAAGCATCCGTATTTTACAAATTATCACAAATCCAAGTTATTAACAAATATCGTTTGGGATCTCTACTTCAATATCGCGAAGCATATCTTATTATTAAGGATAGAATAAGGAATTTTTTTGGAACAAGAAGAATATTTGATTCCAAATCAAGGCATAAAAAACTTCCGAATTCTGGAATGAATGAGTGGAAAAACTGGTTAAAGGGTCATTATCAATACAATTTATCTCAGACTAGATGGTCTAGATTAGTACCGCAAAAATGGAGAAATAGGGTCAATCGACGTCGTACGATTAAAAATAAAGACTCAAAAAAGAATTCATATGAAAAAGACCCATTCATTCATTACGAGAAAAAAAATGATTATGAAGTGAATTTATTGCCGGGTCAAAAAGAAAAGTTAAAAAAAAACTACAGATATGATCTTTTTTCATATAAAAATATGAATTATGGGGATAAGAAAGACTCATATATTTATCCACCCCCATTACAAGTAAATGAGGACCGAGGGATTCCATATAATTACAACACACCTAAACCCGAATCATTTTATGTACTGGGGGATATATCTATTAGTGATTATCTAGGAGAAGAGTATATTATTGATACGGGTAAAAATACGGATAGAAAATATTTGGAGTGGAAAATTTTCAATTTCTTTCTAAGAAAGAATATCGATATTGAGGCCTGGACCAATATGGATACGGGGACAAACATTAATAAAATGACTAAGATTGGAACTGATTATTATCAAATGATTGAAAAGAAAGATCTTTTCTATCTCACGATTCATCAAGAAATCAACCCATCCAATCCAAAAAAAAAGTTTTTGGCTTGGATGGGAATGAATGAAGAAATGCTATATCGTCCCATATCAAATCTGGAATCTTGGTTCTTCTCAGAATTTGTGCCACTTTATGATGCATATAAGATCAAACCATGGATTGTACCAATCAAATTACTTCTTTTAAACAAATTACTTCTTTTCATTTTTAATGGAAATGAAAACATTAGTGAAAATAAAAACATCAATGGAAATCAAAAAAAGGATCTTCGTATATCATATAATCAAAAAGAATCCCTTGAATTAGAGAATCGAAATCAAGAAGAAAAAGAACAGCTTGGCCAAGGAAATCTTGGCTCAGACGCACGAAACCGAAAAAAAGATGTTGAAAGGGATTACACGGAATCAGACATTAAAAAACGTGGAAAGAAAGGACAATCCAAGAGTAACAAGAAAGCGGAACTAGAGTTCTTCCTGAAAAGATATTTGCTTTTTCAATTGAGATGGGATGATCCTTTGAATCAAAGAATGATGAATAATGTTAAGGTATATTGTTTTCTGCTTAGACTGATAAATCCAAAGGAAATTGCTATATCCTTTATTCAAAGAGGAGAAATGCGCCTGGATGTAATGTTGATTCAGAAAGGTCTACCTCTTACGGAATTGATAAAAAGGGGAATATTGATTATCGAACCGGTGCGTCTGTCTATAAAATGGGATAGACAATTTATTATGTATCAAACTATAGGTATTTCATTGGTCCATAATAATAAATACCAAACTAATGGAAGATACCGAGAAAAAAGATATGTTGATGATCATTTTTTCAATGGATCCATTGCACAACATCAAAAGATGCTTGTGAATGGAGACGAAAATCATTATGATTTGCTTGTTCCTGAAAATATTCTATCTCCTAGGCGTCGTAGAGAATTGAGAATTCTAATTTGTTTCAATTCCGGAAATAGGAATGTTATGGATAGAAATCCCGTATTTTTCAATGTAAGGAACTGTGGACAATTTTTGGATGAGGACAAGCATATTGATACGGATATAAATAAATTCATTCAATTCAAATTGTTTCTTTGGCCCAATTATCGATTAGAGGATTTAGCTTGTATGAACCGCTACTGGTTTGATACCAATAATGGTAGTCGTTTCAGTATGTCAAGGATACATATGTATCCACGATTCAGAATTAGTTGAAGGTTGGTACATTTCCTATATATCACGTGTCGTATCCGGTATATGAAAGTAGACAAATGTACACACATGCTGTGTTACATTCTGATACATGATACCGATTCAATGACGTATCAATTGGATTGAATCTAGAAATGATTCGTCAGAATCTTCTTAGGCCAAAATCATTTTCTTTTGGGGGTGCAGAAATTGCCTTTCTATCGAATCAAATTAAAAACTGTTTAAAAACTGTACTTATTCATTTTAATTTGATTTGATAGAAGAATAAATCCAGATTATTGTGTGTATCAGATCAAAATGACTGGCATTATTATTATTATTCCTGATTGGTAAAATCCATATCTGTGGAAAAGAAAAAAAAAAAGAGAGAGAAGAATTATTTTTATGGTCAAAAATTCATTCATCTCAGTTATTCTGCAAGAAGAAAAAAACAAAGGGTCTGTTGAATTTCAAGTAATCAATTTCACCAATAAGATACAGAGACTTACTTCACATTTTGAATTGCACAGAAAAGATTATTTATCTCAGATAGGTCTGCGGAAAATTCTGGGAAAACGTCAACGTCTGCTGGCTTATTTGTCAAAGAAAAATAGAGTGCGTTATAAAAAATGAATCGATCAGTTAGATATTCGGGAACCAAAAACTCGTGAAATTGAAGATTGTTTGAATTTTTTGGTTTATTAGATCTTGAATTTTGATGAACCTTATTTATTTCGTTTTCGGCAATTCATAGAATAATGGATCGGAGAAGAAAACATATGAATGTACCGGCTACAAGAAAAGACCTCATGATAGTTAATATGGGTCCTCACCACCCATCAATGCATGGTGTTCTTCGACTTATCGTTACTCTAGATGGTGAAGATGTTATTGACTGCGAGCCCATATTGGGTTATTTACACAGAGGGATGGAAAAAATTGCAGAAAACCGAACAATTATACAATATCTTCCTTATGTAACACGTTGGGATTATTTAGCTACTATGTTCACAGAGGCAATAACAGTAAACGCACCAGAACAATTAGGAAATATTCAAGTACCTAAAAGAGCCAGCTATATCAGAGTCATTATGCTGGAGCTGAGTCGTATAGCTTCTCATTTATTATGGCTTGGACCTTTTATGGCGGATATCGGTTCACAGACCCCCTTCTTCTATATTTTCAGAGAAAGGGAATTGCTATATGACCTATTCGAAGCTGCCACAGGTATGCGAATGATGCATAATTATTTCCGTATCGGGGGGGTCGCTGCTGATCTACCTCATGGCTGGATAGATAAATGTTTGGATTTCTGCGATTATTCTTTAACGGGGGTTGTTGAATATCAAAAGCTTATTACGCAAAATCCTATTTTTTTGGAACGAGTTGAAGGGGTGGGCATTGTTGGTGGGGAGGAAGCAATAAATTGGGGTTTATCAGGACCAATGTTACGAGCTTCCGGAATCCAATGGGATCTTCGTAAAGTTGATCATTATGAGTGTTACGATGAATTCGATTGGGAAGTCCAGTGGCAAAAAGAAGGAGATTCATTAGCTCGTTATTTAGTACGAATCAATGAAATGACGGAATCCATAAAAATTATTCAACAGGCTCTAGAGGGAATTCCGGGGGGGCCCTATGAGAATTTAGAAGTTCGACGCTTTGATAGAGCAAAGGATTCCGAATGGAATGATTTTGAATATCGATTCATTAGTAAAAAGCCTTCTCCCACCTTTGAATTGTCGAAACAAGAACTTTATGTGAGAGTAGAAGCCCCAAAGGGAGAATTGGGAATTTTTCTGATAGGGGATAATAGTGTTTTTCCCTGGAGATGGAAAATTCGTCCACCGGGTTTCATCAATTTGCAAATTCTTCCTCAGCTAGTTAAAAGAATGAAATTGGCTGATATCATGACGATACTAGGTAGTATAGATATCATTATGGGAGAAGTTGATCGTTGAAATGATAATTGATACGACAGAAGTACAAGCTATCAATTCTGTTTCCAGATCGGAATCCTTAAAAGAGGTCATAGACCTCTTATGGCTGCTTGTCCCTATTTTTACTCCTGTATTAGGAATCACAATAGGTGTACTCGTGATTGTGTGGTTAGAAAGAGAAATATCTGCAGGGATACAACAACGTATCGGGCCTGAATATGCCGGTCCCTTGGGAATTCTTCAAGCCCTAGCAGATGGGACAAAACTGCTTTTGAAAGAGGATCTTCTCCCATCTAGAGGAGATATTCGTTTATTCAGTATCGGGCCCTCTATAGCGGTCATATCAATTCTACTAAGCTATTCAGTAATTCCTTTTAGCTATCGCCTTGTTCTAGCCGATCTTAGTATAGGCGTTTTTTTATGGATCTCTATTTCCAGTATTGCTCCTATTGGACTTCTTATGTCAGGATATGGATCGAATAATAAATATTCCTTTTCAGGTGGTCTACGAGCTGCTGCTCAATCTATTAGTTATGAAATACCATTAACTCCGTGTGTGTTATCAATATCTCTACGTGTGATTCGTTGGAACATGAACCCTTACCTCTTTCCTTTATTTCCCTTTATTTCTAGGAAAGAGGTTGAATGTATTGAATAGATATCTTTCTCTTTTTATTCATCATTCGGGTTGATGAGTTAAACCAGATAGTTATATGAGTGAAACAAAACAGCTTATGAATTTGCAGTAAGGAGATTGACTCTCATTCCCTATGTACGAGAGTAAAGTGGAAGTAAACATAAGCGGTCGAAACTGTTTACCCCAAGATTGGTTGATTAGTCATCATGACTTGAAGCGGGTGCAAAAGATCAACTGTATGGAGTTTCTACTGTTGTATATGTATGTATTACCATATCGGGGATCAATCCAAAATGAGTGGACGGTTAGGAACACAAAGGTACACAAAGGATTGGTGATGGAAATAATGTAAGGTATCCAAAGGGATATTTCTGCATAAAAGGAATCATAATGAGGACTTTAAGTTCGTAGAAATGAAAAAGCAAAGCAGTACTTCCTCAAGATTCCGATCCAGAGTATGCTTCTATCCACTGATTAAATAAATGACTGTCGAGAACGAAGTAATCCTTTGATTTTCTTTTTTTAGAAACCCCTTTTCTGAGTGAGAAAGAAGAACAGGAACGAAAGAAATGGAATGCAATAGGAAAACTGAATAATAAGAGATCTTTGTTTATTCTTTCTTTCCTCAATTCTATTCATACAGATAGAATTTTTATCAAGATTCATCAACTATAACTCATGAACAAGTGTCTAATTATTTTTCGTACGAAAGATATGGGTCGAAATATCTATTGAAACAACGAGTATTTTATTGAAGGATTAAGTTATTACTGAACAAAGAGAGTTCTAATTCTAATTAGAAAGTAAAGGATGAGATCAATTCGGAAGCGCTTTTTATTTCTTATTATGGCAGACAGAATTCCGTTGGTCTAATTCGGGACTCTTCGATGCATCTTTACTCTATCTACACTACAAACATGCCGAGGCAATAATAGCCAGTCTTTAGATTTATTTGTGGCCATCGAGGAGCCGTATGAAGCTGAGGTTTCATGTGCGGTTCTGGAATAGCGATGGGAATAGTGATGTTATCATCGACTATGATTATCTAACAGTTCAAGTACAGTTGATATAGTTGAGGCACAGTCAAAATATGGGTTTTGGGGGTGGAATCTGTGGCGTCAACCTATAGGATTTATAGTTTTTCTAATTTCTTCCCTAGCGGAATGTGAGAGATTACCTTTTGATTTACCAGAAGCAGAGGAGGAATTAGTAGCAGGTTATCAAACCGAATATTCAGGTATCAAATCTGGTTTATTTTACGTTGCTTCTTACCTAAATCTACTAGTTTCGTCATTATTTGTAACAGTTCTTTACTTCGGTGGGTGGAATCTCTCTATTCCGTATATATTCATCCCTGAACCTTTCGGAATAAATAAAACGAGTGGAGTCTTTGGAATGACAATTGGTATCCTTATTACATTATCTAAAGCTTATTTGTTCCTGTTCATTTCTATCACAACAAGATGGACTTTACCTAGGATGAGAATGGACCAACTATTTAATCTTGGGTGGAAATTTCTTTTACCTATCTCTCTAGGTAATCTATTATTAACAACTTCTTCCCAACTCGTTTCGCTGTAATAGACTGTGATATTCTAGATTCATAACCTATCTAGAGCAAGAGAAAGAAACATCAAATTATTCATGGATATCGACGATATGTTCCCTATGGTGACTGGGTTCATGAATTACGGTCAACAAACAATACGAGCTGCAAGGTACATTGGTCAAAGTTTCATGATTACCTTATCCCACGTGAATCGTTTACCTGTGACTATTCAATATCCTTATGAAAAATCGAGCACATCGGAGCGTTTTCGTGGTCGAATCCACTTTGAATTTGATAAATGCATTGCTTGTGAAGTATGTGTTCGGGTATGCCCCATAGATCTACCCGTTGTTCATTGGAGATTGGAAACAGATATTAGAAAGAAACGATTGCTTAATTATAGTATTGATTTTGGAATCTGTATATTTTGTGGTAATTGCGTCGAGTATTGTCCAACAAACTGTTTATCAATGACTGAAGAATATGAACTTTCTACTTATGATCGTCACGAATTGAATTATAATCAAATTGCTTTGGGTCGGTTACCAATGTCAGTAATTGGAGATTACACAATTCGAACAATTATGAATTCGACTCAAATAAAAATAACCAGAGATAAACCTCTTGATTCAAGAACGATTACCAATTACTAAGATTCCGTTTTTATCTAAAGTCAAAATAAAGGAGTGAGGTTTCTTTCATTTTGCTAGGTCAGTAACTACAAATCATAACTATTGATTGGTGAGAATCAAGGCTTAATTTTGATTTAGAATGGATTCATATATCTGTGATGATTTCAAAATATACAATTCCGAACTACTCTTTCAGATACAGTAGCGGGATTGATCCAATAACTGTATCTATATCAATCCACACCCCATTAGGATTCAATTCAATTAGGAATATATCATATACAAGAAAAAAAAAAATAAGGTAACCTCTTTTTTCTTGAATCGGTTAGTAAGTTTATGAAATATTTCGACTTATTTATCTCTTATTTTACACATAATGGATTTACCTGGACCAATACATGATATTCTTTTAGTATTTCTGGGATCAGGTCTTATATTAGGAGGTCTGGGGGTGGTCTTACTTACCAATCCAATTTATTCTGCTTTTTCATTGGGATTGGTTCTTGTTTGTATATCTTTATTCCATATTCCATCTAACTCTCATTTTGTAGCTGCTGCACAGCTCCTTATTTATGTGGGAGCTGTAAATGTTTTAATCGTATTTGCTGTGATGTTCATGAATGGTTCAGAATATTACAATGATTTCTATCTTTGGACCGTTGGGGATGGGGTCACTTCACTGGTTTGTACAAGTATTCTTTTTTCACTAATTACTACTATCTCGGATACGTCGTGGTACGGGATTATTTGGACTACAAGATTAAACCAGATTATAGAGCAGGACCTAACAAGTAACGTTCAACAAATTGGGATTCATTTATCAACAGATTTTTACCTCCCATTTGAACTCATTTCTATAATTCTTTTAGTTGCTTTGATAGGTGCAATTGCTATGGCCCGGCAGTAATAAGTAATAAATACTTAGAATTAGAAATCCAAAATCAAATAAAAAAGTCTTTTTTTGTTCCATGTTATTGTTATCACATCTATTTTCCTTTAGTTCCATTTTCATATTCTATTGTTCATATATTAAATTGAAAGGGGTTTAGTTCGACCCATTACTAATACTTTACTTTGTTTCGTACTTGTTATATTCTAGTCAATCAAATCGGTTAAATTGTTGTTCATATTGAAATGAAATGAATCAAGATTGATGAGGAGTTGGTCAATGATGACCGAACATGTACTTATTTTGAGTGCCTATTTATTTTCTATTGGTATTTATGGATTGATCACAAGCCGAAACATGGTTAGAGCACTTATGTGTCTTGAGCTTATATTGAATGCGGTTAATATAAATCTCGTAACATTTTCTGATTTGTTTGATAGTCGTCAATTAAAAGGAGATATTTTCTCGATTTTTGTTATAGCTATTGCAGCCGCTGAAGCCGCTATTGGGCCGGCTATTGTTTCATCGATCCATCGTAACAGAAAATCAACTCGTATCAATCAATCGAATTTGTTGAATAAATAGTCGTAATGATATAAATAAAGACAGATATATATCTATAATATATTCACTAATTTAGAACTAGCATGTATGATTCGTATGACCATGTTTGTTGAAACATAAGAAATCAAAGTACCTTGGCCCTCGCTCATGAACAGATCCAGAAGTAGATTGATTATCAAAAAATTCTGATAAACCACTGATTCGTCTGGCGTACACAATATATATATAATTCAATTACTACTGATTTATAACCAGATCGAAAATTGATAAAGTTCAATAAATTTATAGAGCCAATGTCACATTCAGTAAAGATTTATGATACATGTATAGGGTGTACTCAATGTGTACGAGCCTGCCCCACAGATGTATTGGAAATGATACCTTGGGACGGATGTAAAGCTAAACAAATTGCTTCTGCTCCAAGAACAGAGGACTGTGTAGGTTGTAAGAGATGTGAATCCGCTTGTCCAACGGATTTCTTGAGTGTTCGGGTTTACTTATGGCATGAGACAACTCGCAGCATGGGTCTAGCTTATTGATATGTTCCAGAAAAATCCACTTGAATCCATTTGATTCCTCTTTACCGACAAAAACCCGTACTCGATAAATTATTTCGAGCGCGGGTTTTTCTGGTCAAAGTCTATCTTGTCTTTACCACGAGTTATTTTCCTTGGTTAACAATAATTGTTGTTTTGCCGATATCCGCGGGTTCATCAATTTTATTTCTCCCCTATAGAGGGAATAAAAATAAGGCGGTTCGGTGGTATACTATTTGTATATGCTTATTAGAACTCCTTCTAACGACCTATGCGTTCTGTTATCATTTCAAATTGGACGATCCGTTAATCCAATTAGAGGAGGCTTATAAATGGATAAATATTTTTGATTTTCACTGGAGACCAGGAATCGATGGACTTTCCATAGGACCCATTTTACTGACGGGATTCATCACCACTTTAGCTACTTTAGCGGCTCGGCCAGTTACTAGAGATTCGCGATTGTTCCATTTCCTGATGTTAGCAATGTACAGTGGGCAAATAGGATCATTTTCTTCTCGAGACCTTTTACTTTTTTTCCT